TCTAGTTCTTACTGTTCATATGTTATGGTATGAATATACCATACCAATTCGCTATGTATGGATGATGAGATTCCATTGATACAGAGCCAATTCCAATAGACTTATTGAATGTTCCCATTGGCGTGCATCCAGCAGGAATTGAACCTACGAATTTGCCAATTATGAGTTGGGCGCTTTAACCATTCAGCCATGGATGCTTAACAGGGATCATCGTACATCGTGAATAACCAAATTCCAATTGAAATGAAATCTTTAGGAGGAATCAATGAAACGACATCAATTCAAATCCTGGATATTCGAATTGAGAGAGATATTGAGAGAGATCAAGAATTCTCACTATTTCTTAGATTCATGGATCAAATTCGATTCAGTGGGATCTTTCACTCACATTTTTTTCCACCAAGAACGTTTTATGAAACTATTTGACCCCCGAATTTGGAGTATCCTACTTTCACGTGATTCACAGGGTGCAACAAGCAATCGATATTTCACGATCAAAGGTGTAGTACTGCTTGTAGTAGTGGTCCTTATATCTCGTATTAACAATCGAAAGATGGTCGAAAGAAAAAATCTCTATTTGATGGGGCTTCTTCCTATACCTATGAATTCCATTGGACCCAGAAAGGAGACATTGGAAGAATCTTTTTGGTCTTCCAATAGAAATAGGTTGATTGTTTCGCTCCTGTATCTTCCAAAAGGGAAAAAGATTTCTGAGAGTTGTTTCATGGATCCGCAAGAGAGTACTTGGGTTATCCCAATAAAGAAAAAGCGTATCATGCCTGAATCTAACCGGGGTTCGCGGTGGTGGAGGAACCGGATCGGAAAAAATAGGGATTCTAGTTGTCAGATATCTAAGGAAACCGTAGCTGGAATTGAGATCTCATTCAAAGAGAAAGATAGCAAATATCTGGAGTTTCTTTTTTTATCCTATACGGATGATCCGATCCGCAAGGACCATGATTGGGAATTTTTTGATCGTCTTTCTCCGAGGAAGAAACGAAACATAATCAACTTGAATTCGGGACAGCTATTCAAAATCTTAGGGAAAGACTTGATTTGTTATCTCATGTCTGCTTTTCGTGAAAAAAGACCAATTCAGGGGGAGAGTTTCTTCAAACAACAAGGAGCTGGGGCAACTATGCAATCCAATGATATTGAGCATGTTTCCCATCTCTTCTCGAGAAACAAGTGGGGTATTTCTTTGCAAAATTGTGCTCAATTTCATATGTGGCAATTCCGCCAAGATCTCTTCGTTAGTTGGGGGAAGAATCAGCACGAATCGGATTTTTGGAGGAACGTCTCGAGAGAGAATTGGATTTGGTTAGACAATGTGTGGTTGGTAAACAAGGATCGGTTTTTTAGCAAGGTACGGAATGTATTGTCAAATATTCAATATGATTCCACAAGGTCTATTTTCGTTCAAGTAACGGATTCTAGCCAATGGAAAGGATCTTCTTCTGATCAATCCAGAGATCATTTCGATTCCGTTATAAATGAGAATTCAGAATATCACACATTGATCGATCAAACAGAGATTCAGCAACTAAAAGAGAGATCGATTCTTTGGGATCCTTCCTTTCTTCAAACGGAACGAACAGAGATAGAATCAGATCGATTCCCGAAATGCCTTTTTGGATCTTCCTCCATGTCCTGGCTATTCACGGAACCTGAGAAGCGGATGAATAATCATCTGCTTCCGGAAGAAATCGAAGAATTTATTGGGAATCCTACAAGATCCATTCGTTCTTTTTTCTATGACAGATGGTCAGAACTTCATCTGGGTTCGAATCCTACTGAGAGGTCCACTAGAGATCATAAATTGTTGAAGAAAAAACAAGATGTTTCTTTTGTCCCTTCCAGGCGAGCGGAAAATAAAGAAATGGTTGATATATTCAAGATAATTACGTATTTACAAGATACCGTCTCAATTCATCCTTCGGAACCATATCACATCCCGGATCTGGTTCCGAAGGATGAACCGGATATGGACAGCTCCAATAAGATTTCATTCTTGAACAAAAATCCATTTTTTGATTTCTTTCATCTATTCCATGACCGGAACAAAGGGGGATACGCGTTACGTCACGATTTTTTTGAATCAGAAGAGAGATTCCCAGAAATGGCGGATCTATTCACTCTATCAATAACCGAGCCGGATCTGGTGTTTCGTAGGGGATTTGCCTTTTCTATTGATTCCTACGGGTTGGATCAAAAAAAATTCTTGAATGAGGTATTCAACTCCAGAGATGAATCGAAAAAGAAATCTTTATTGGTTCTACCTCCTCTTTTTTATGAGGAGAATGAATCTTTTTCTCGAAGGATCAGAAAAAAATTGGTCCGGATCTACTGCGGGAATGAGTTGGAAGATCCCAAACTAAAAACAGCGGTATTTGCTAGCAACAACATAATGGAGGCAGTCAATCAATATAGATTGATCCGAAATCTGATTCAAATCCAATATAGCACCTATGGGTACATAAGAAATGTATCGAATCGATTC